CAATTCCTATAAGTATGAAACCCATATGAGATACAGAGGAATAGGCTATTCTTTTTTTTAAATTACGTTGGCCCAGAGATGTTGAAGCTGCATATATTATTTGTATTGTGCCTACTATCACCAGCCACGGAGAAAAGATAGAATGGGCATGGGATAATAATTCCATATTAATCCGAATCAATCCATACGCTCCCATTTTTAATAAGATTCCGGCTAAAAGCATACAAGTACTGTAATGTGCTTCTCCATGGGTATCTGGTAACCATGTATGTAGGGGTATAATCGGCGATTTGACAGCAAAAGCAATAAAAAATCCAATATATAATATTATTTCCAACGCCGCAGGATATGACTGATTAACTAATGTTGCAAAGTTTAATGTCGGTTCAGTAGAACCATATAAACCGACACCCAGAACTCCCATTAAGAGAAAAACGGAACCCCCCGCCGTATATAAAATAAATTTTGTAGCCGAGTAAAGACGTTTTTTTCCCCCCCACATGGATAAAAGTAGATAAACCGGAATTAATTCTAACTCCCACATGATGAAAAAAAGTAAAAGGTCCTGAGAGGCAAATAATCCTATTTGCCCGCTGTACATTGCTAACATCAGGAAATGGAATAGTCGAGAATCTCGAGTAACTGGCCAAGCCGCTAAGGTAGCTAAAGTAGTGATGAATCCCGTTAGTAATATGGGTCCTATAGAAAGTCCATCTATTCCTAATCTCCAATGGAAATCAAAAAAATTGATCCATTTATAGTCCTCGATTAGTTGGATTAATGGATCATCCAATTCAAAGTGATAACAGAATGCATAAGTCGTTAGAAGGAGTTCTAAAATACAGATACATAAAGTATACCACCTAATGACTCTATTTCCTCTATGGGGAAGAAATAAAATTGCGGAGCCTGCGAATATTGGCAAAATTACAATTATTGTTAACCAAGGAAAAAAATTCGTGGTAAAGACAAGATACGCTTGGACCAGAAAAACCCGTGCTCAAAATAACATATATTTTTCAAGCACGGTCGATAAAAAAAATCAAATGGATTCAAGTAGAGTTTTCTGGAACATATCAATAAGCTAGACCCATACTACGAGTTGTTTCATTCCATAAAGAAACCCGAACGCTCAAGAAATCGGTTGGACAGGCGGATTCACATCTCTTACAACCAACACAATCTTCTGTTCTTGGAGCAGAAGCAATTTGTTTAGCTTTACATCCGTCCCAGGGTATCATTTCTAATACGTCGGTGGGGCAGGCTCGGACACATTGAGTGCACCCTATACATGTATCATAAATCTTTACTGAATGTGACATTGGATCTATATATTTTTGAATGTCATAAATTTTCGATATAGTAAACTTATAAATGAATGGTATATTTAGATACTAGACGAATCAATGAGTTATCAGAAAAATTTTCATCTACTTCTGCAGTGGCTCATGAGAGAGGACTAAAATACTTTGATTTATTATGTTTGTGTAAACATGATTAAACCTTACGTAGAAGACATGTTGATTTTAATTTCTTTATCTTTATGAATAGAATTATGAATATAATCTTTGTATTTATATGATATGATTAATTTGTACTACTTATTCAACAAATTAGATTGATTGATACGAGTTGATTTTCTGTTACGATAAATTGATGAAACAATAGCTAGTCCAATAGCTGCTTCAGCGGCTGCAATAGCTATAACAAAAATTGAGAAAATGGATCCTTTTAATTGACGACTATCAAAAAAATCAGAAAATGTTACAAAATTTATATTAACTGCATTCAAAATAAGTTCAAGACACATAAGGGCCCTAACCATATTTCGACTCGTAATCAATCCATAAAGACCAACAGAAAATAAATAGGCACTCAAAACAAGCACATGTTCGAGAATCATTAAAAAACTCCTTATCAATCTATATCTAGATTCATTTCAATATGAACAAAAATTAAACCAATTTCATTGAATAGAATATAACAAATACATAACAAAAGAATATATTGGTAATAGATCGAACTAAAAGAATTCTCTTTGATATTTGATATATGAAAAAAAAAAAAAAAAGAAGGGAAATTAATGTAATAACCTTCAACAAAGTTTGATTTGGATTCCGAGTTCGAAATATTTATTATTGACGAGCTACAGCAATCGCACCTATTAACGCAACTAAAAGAATTATTGAAATGAGTTCAAACGGAAGAAAAAAATCTGTTGATAAATGAATCCCAATTTGTTGACTATTACTTATCAAATCTTGCTCTATAATCTGGTTTGATTTTGTAGTCCAAATAATCCCGTACCATGACGTATCTGGAATAGTAGTAATTAGTGAAACAAAAATACTTGTACAAACCATAGACGTAACTCCGTCCCCAACGGTCCAAAGATGAAAATCTTTGTAATATTCGGAACCATTCATGAACATCACAGCAAAAATTATTAAAACACTTATGGCCCCCACGTAAATAAGAAGTTGCGCAGCAGCTACAAAATGAGAATTTGATAGAATATAGAATAAGGATGTACAAACAAGAACCAATCCCAATGAAAAGGCAGAATAAATTGGATTGGGAAGTAATACCACTCCCAGACCTCCTAATATAAGACCCGATCCCAGAAAGACTAAAAGAAAATCATGTATTGGTCCGGGTAAATCCATTCTATATATATAAATAGATAAATAAATCGAAATCTTTCATAACTTTAATTGACCTGGCCAGGAAAAAAAAAAGAAGTCATTTTATCACACTTCTTCATTATTAATTAATTGAATTCAATTTGAACAGATGTGGATTGATCTAGATATAGTTATTGCACCTATTTCGTTCTTTATCCTAAAGAAATTTTTAAAATGAATATTATATATATATATTAATTTCAAATAAAATCAAAATTTTACCACGATTCTTACCAACAAACAAAACCAATCAATAGTTTGGAGTTGTAGTTATTCAACAAGCAAGAGCCTTATTCTTTTACATCAAAATGGAGTCTTATTAATTGGGAGTTTCTCTTGAATTAAGTCTTTTTTATTTCAGGCAAATTTAAAATAGTTCGAGTCGTGTAATCGTTAATTATTGACATTGGTAAACGCCCCAAAGCAATTTGATTATAATTCAATTCGTGACGATCATATGTAGAAAGTTCATATTCTTCAGTCATTGATAAACAATTTGTTGGACAATACTCAACGCAATTACCACAAAATATACAGATTCCGAAATCAATACTGTAATTAAGCAATCGTTTTTTTCTAATATCCGTTTCCAATTTCCAATCTACAACAGGTAGATCTATAGGACATACACGAACACATACTTCACAAGCAATGCATTTATCAAATTCAAAGTGGATTCGTCCGCGGAAACGCTCCGATGTAATCATTTTTTCGTAGGGATATTGAATAGTTACAGGTAAACGACTTGCATGTGATAAGGTAATCATGAAACCTTGACCGATGTACCTTGCAGCTCGTACTGTTTGTTGACCATAATTCATGAACTCAGTTACCATAGAGAACATATCTTGAATTTCTATAAAAAATTTTATGCTTGTTTTGTTTCTTTCTCTTGTTCTTGTTTGAGACAAGTCGTGAAGATATAATATCGTATTATTTTACAGTGAAAGAAGTTGGGAAGAAGTTGTTAATAATAGATTGCCGAGAGATATAGGTAAAAGAAATTTCCACCCAAGATTTAAGAGTTGGTCCATTCTTAGCCTTGGTAAAGTCCATCTTGTTGTGATAGCAATGAATAAGAATAAATAAGTTTTAGCTAATGTAATAAAGATACCAATTATTGTTCCAAAGATTCTACCCGATTTATTTATTTCAAAAAAATAAGGAACGGCTATATACGGAAGAGAAAGATTCCAACCCCCCAAGTAAAGAACCGTTACAAATAATGAAGAAACTAGTAAATTCAGATATGAAGCAACGTAAAATAAACCAAATTTTATACCTGAATATTCGGTTTGATAACCTGCTACCAATTCTTCTTCTGCTTCTGGTAAATCAAAAGGTAATCTTTCACACTCGGCTAAGGACGAAATTAGAAAAACGATAAACCCTATAGGTTGACGCCACAAATTCCACCCCCAAAAGCCATATTTTGACTGCGCTTCAACTATATCAACTGTACTTGAACTGTTAGATAATTATAGTCGACGATAACATTACTGTTCGCAACGCTATTACAGAACCGTACATGAGATTTTCACCTCATACGGCTCCTCAAAGGTCACAAATAAATCTAAGACCTGTTTGTTTGCTATTATATATTTTGAATTATTTATCTTCATATATATATGTTTGTAGGATAGAATCCAAATCTATCGCGAGGTCCCCAATTAGACAATGGAATTCTGTCTGCTATATATTATTTTTTATAATTTTATTATAAAGTGCTTCTGAATTGATCTTATCTTTTAAAAATTTAAAAATTTTTGTTGAGTAATAACTTAACCTTTAAAGTTTTTTGTATAAATCTCAATAAAGATTTCAACCTAGCATTTTTTATTACGAAAAAAATGATACATTGCATTAGTTCATGAAACATTATAAGAATTCTATCTCTCTAAAAAAGAAAAAATATCTTTTTTTGTAGTGCAATTAAATTCTTTCGAGTTTATTTTTTTGTTCCTATTCTCCTTTCTCAGAAAAAGGGACTTTAAACAAAGCAAAGTAAAGGATTACTTCGTTCTTGATAGTTATTTACTTAATTGGTGGATAGGAACATACTCTGGATCGGAATCGTGGGGAGTACTCCTTCATCATTTCTACCAACATAAAGCCCCAATATAATCCCTTTTATGCTATGCAGTATCCACAGAAAAATCCTGTTGAATAACTTACATAATCTCTATTACGAATCCTTTGTGTACCTTGGTGTTCCTGACTATCCACTCTTTTTGGTCAAAAGGACCCCCTTCGTTAAGGTAATACATGTATGTTAATAGCTAGTAAAATACCTAGACAGTTGCTCTTTTTGAACCC